ATGAAAATAAAACGATGACTATTTTCGACAAAACACAAGGATATTGGAACTCTATATCTTATATTTGGGGCCTGGGCCGGAATGGTTGGAACAGCCATGAGAGTTATTATACGAACAGAATTAGCCCAGCCCGGATCCCTACTACAAGATGATCAAATATACAAAGTAATCGTAACAGCTCACGCTTTAGTTATGATATTCTTCATGGTAATGCCAATCATGATTGGAGGATTTGGAAACTGATTAGTCCCCTTAATGATTGGAGCCCCCGACATGGCCTTCCCACGAATGAACAAAATGAGATTTTGACTAATCCCCCCATCATTTCTGCTACTCCTAGCCTCTGCCGGGGTAGAAAGAGGAGCTGGTACTGGTTGAACAATATATCCCCCACTGTCTAGTGGATTAGCCCACGCAGGAGGATCTGTAGACCTCGCAATATTCTCACTACATCTAGCTGGAGCATCCTCAATTCTTGCATCCATCAAATTTATTACCACAATAATAAAAATGCGCACCCCCGGTGTATCTTTCGACCGATTACCCTTATTTGTCTGGTCAATATTTGTCACAACTTTCCTTCTACTTCTCTCACTACCCGTACTAGCGGGTGCAATCACCATGTTATTAACAGACCGAAAAGTAAAAACTACTTTCTTTGACCCCGCAGGAGGAGGAGACCCAATTCTATTTCAACACCTCTTCTGATTCTTTGGACACCCGGAAGTATACATACTAATCCTGCCTGGATTCGGTATGATCTCCCACGTAATTGCCCACTATTCAGGTAAGACAGAGCCATTCGGATACTTAGGAATGGTTTACGCCATTGTTTCCATCGGAATCCTAGGCTTCCTAGTTTGAGCACATCACATGTTTACAGTGGGCATGGACGTAGACACCCGAGCCTATTTCACAGCAGCCACTATGATCATAGCAGTACCCACTGGTATAAAGGTCTTTAGATGAATGGCCACCCTTCAAGGAAGAAACTTACGATGGGAAACCCCACTACTATGAGCCTTAGGGTTTGTATTTCTCTTCACAATAGGAGGACTTACCGGAGTAGTCTTAGCCAAATCCTCAATAGACGTAATCCTTCACGACACATATTATGTAGTAGCCCATTTCCACTATGTGCTATCAATGGGAGCAGTTTTTGCAATATTCGCAGGATTTACCCATTGATTTCCACTATTCTCTGGAGTGGGACTACATCCAACATGAACAAAGATCCACTTCTTCCTAATGTTTATAGGAGTGAACCTCACTTTTTTTCCCCAACATTTCTTAGGATTAGCAGGAATGCCTCGACGATACTCCGACTACCCCGATGCATACACTCTATGAAAAACAATATCATCGATAGGATCAATAATATCTTTAATAGCCACCCTAATATTTATATTTATACTATGAGAAGCGTTCTCATCAAAGCGAAACACAATCCAACCAGAAAAAGCAATATCATCCCTAGAGTGACAGTACATAAAATTCCCACCTGCCCACCACACATTCAAAGAAATCCCCTCCAGCACCTTAACAATTAAGTAGAAGATTAGTTTAACAAAAACTTTTGATTTCGACTCAAAAAATTTTGGCTCAAAACCAAGATCTCCCTATCCTCCACTGAGCTTTCACCGCATTGTCAATATTTTATCTTGGGTTGTTGGGCATATTAATAAAACGACTACATTTATTATCAATCCTCCTCTGCTTGGAGCTCCTCCTTATTTCAATATTCTTCACTATAAAAATATTAGCATTTAATACCTCCCCCCATCTAATATCAGCAAGAATAATACTCCTAGCGCTTTCAGCCTCCGAAGCAAGAACCGGATTATCTTTAATGGTGGCCCTTTCACGAACTCACAAATCAGACCTTGTCAAAAAAATAAAAATTCTACAACAATAAATGGCTAAATGAACTCAACTAGGCTTACAAGACGCATCCTCCCCCATAATGGAGGAGTTAATTTACTTTCATGACTACACCTTAATTGTATTAACACTTATCACAACCATAGTGTTCTACGGGTTGGCCTCTTTAGTTTTTTCGACAAAAACTAAACGATTTTTTCTAGAAGGACAAAAATTAGAAACCATTTGAACAATAATTCCCGCTCTAATACTGATATTTATAGCTCTCCCATCCCTTCAACTATTGTATCTTATGGACGAAGTGAGAACCCCCTTCTTAACACTTAAGGCAATTGGCCATCAATGATACTGAAGATACGAGTATGCCGACTACCGAGAATTAGAATTCGACTCCTATATGATACCCACCGACGAGCTAAAAAACGGAGAACCCCGACTCCTCAAAGTAGATAACCGAATAATACTTCCATCACAAACCCCCATACGTGTACTAGTCTCATCCTCCGACGTGCTCCACTCCTGAACTATTCCATCCCTTGGGGTGAAGATGGACGCAGTGCCAGGACGATTAAACCAAGTAAATTTTTTCCTATCTCGCTGTGGAATCTTCTACGGACAATGCTCCGAAATCTGCGGAGCAAAACACAGATTCATGCCAATAGTGATAGAATCGACAAAATTCAAAAAATTCGAAAATTGAGTAATTAATTTCCTAAAAGAATCCTTGATAAGCTAAAAAGGAAGCATCAAACTCTTAATTTGAAACAAAGTGGAGCCCCGCCACTATCTAGGAAATGCCTCAACTAAACCTAACCTGATGAATAGTAAAATTTATTATAGCATGAGCCTCATTTTTTATTGTCTCATCTATTATTATAAAAACCAACATAGATACTATAACCCCCTACAAAAACACTTCATATCCGCCAACCTCAGAAAAAAAATGAAAATGACACTAAAAAAAATATTTAGTCAATTCGCCCCTAACATTAAATTCTTAATACCAATAACCTTAGTAGCAGTCGCCATTAAAATAATATGACTTCTATTTGTAAAAATAAAAAAATGACTCCCCACCCGAATAAAAAAGATTTTTAACTCACTCATACAAAGATCAGTAAAAACCATATTTCAACAGGCTAATCCAAATACTGCCCCATGGCTCCTCCCACTATCCAGAATATTTTTCTTCGTTCTTTCCGTTAAACTTATTGGCCTACTACCCTACGCATTTACATCCACAAGACATGTATCAATAACATACAGACTCGGAGTCCCACTATGAATGGCAGTAAAAATCCTTGGATTTTACCTCGCCTTTAAATCCCGACTAAGTCACCTCGTCCCGCAGGGAACCCCCTCTTATCTTATCCCTCTAATGGTCATTATAGAAACAATTAGACTGTTTGCCCAGCCAATAGCGCTAGGCCTACGTCTAGCCGCCAACCTAACAGCAGGACACCTGTTAATCTTCCTTCTATCCACAACAATATGAACCTTATTAGATTCCCCAGCAATAGCCAGAATCACCTCCATTATATTTGTTCTACTGTTTATACTAGAAATAGGAGTAGCATGCATTCAAGCCTACGTATTTACAGCCCTAATGAAATTTTACTTAAAACAAAACCTATAAAACAATTATGACCCACAAACACCCCTACCACTTAGTAGACCAAAGACCCTGACCGCTAACAGGAGCAATAAGAGCACTAATGATGACCTCCGGACTTGTTTTATGATTTCATACAAAAAAAAATCACCTCCTCTTGATAGGGGGATTTCTACTTATCCTTACCATCACACTTTGGTGGCGAGATATTATACGAGAAGCTACCTTCCAAGGTAGACACACCTCTCCAGTTGAAACCGGACTACGATATGGAATGATCCTTTTCATAACCTCCGAAGTTTGTTTTTTTTTCGCTTTCTTTTGAGCCTTTTTCCACAGAAGCTTAGCTCCCACTACAGAACTTGGAGTGTCATGGCCCCCGACTGGGATAAGACCGATAAAACCATTTCTGGTCCCACTGCTAAAAACAGCAGTTCTTCTATCATCCGGAGTAACAGTGACCTGGGCCCATCATAGTATTTTATCGAAAAACCGGAGAGAAGCTATACAAAGACTTCTTCTAACGGTCTTACTCGGCCTATATTTCACGGCCTTACAAGCCTGAGAATACATAGACTCCCCATTTACTATAGCCGACAGAGTTTATGGCTCAACCTTCTTTGTAGCAACAGGATTCCACGGACTTCACGTCCTCATTGGAACAACATTCCTCTTTATTTGTTTGGGGCGGCTAATAACCTTCCACTTCTCCAAGAAACATCACTTTGGCTTTGAAGCAGCAGCTTGGTACTGACACTTTGTTGATGTAGTGTGACTTTTCCTTTACATATGCATATATTGATGGGGGTCTTAAGAGAAAAAAGGACTTAAACCTTCATCCTTTTAGTTTCAAGCTAAACGCATTCTATTTCTGCCACTTCTCCTTTATAAATAATAAAAATTTCAAATCTAATAATTACAGTATTGTCAATCGCCATTGTTGTTAGCATAATTACAGCAGCAGCACATATCCTACCAACACGAAAAGCCGACTCTGAAAAGTTATCCCCCTACGAGTGTGGCTTCGACCCGTTAAAAGCCGCCCGAATACCTTTCTCATTTCGGTTCTTCCTGGTGGCCATACTATTCTTATTATTCGACCTAGAAATCGCACTCATCCTGCCCCTCCCTCCTGGGATATTCTTCTTTAAACCTAAAACAGCAACAACCCTGACAATAGTATTTATTTTAATACTAACAATAGGCTTAGTCTACGAGTGAATAAAAGGAGGATTAAACTGAGCAGAATAAATTAATGATTTACCTTTTATCCGCATCCATAGCAACACTAACCTTAGTTTGAGTAGTGCCCCGAAGTTATATATGAGCTTTCTCAATAGCAGCCTCAACCGCTACCACCTGTATTAGAACAATTCTATTAAACAAACACATAAATTCCTCATGACACAAAACATCAATAAAATTAGCAACAGACCAAACATCTACCCCCCTAATTATTCTAAGCCTTTGGCTAGCCCCCCTAGCACTAAGAGCTAGAATAAAAACCATCAAAAAGAAAAGAATAAAAGAACAACGAACATTCATATCCCTTATATTTATAATAACTATAGCCCTAATAATAACTTTCTCTGCCACCGAATTAACGTTGTTTTATATAGCGTTTGAAACCACCCTCCTTCCCACCTTAACCCTTATAGCTCGATGGGGGGCCCAGAAGGAACGACTCCAAGCTAGGATTTATTTCCTATTCTACACCCTGGTTGGATCCCTCCCCCTTCTAATATCCATAATAGCCCTAGCCTCCAAAGCAAAAACAATATTCCTACCATCCATTGCACTAGTAAAAAACCTTCCTAAATTCTCCCTGACTACCACTTCAATATGATGAACCTTTTGTATTGTGGCATTTACCATAAAGATGCCAATATATGGGCTTCACCTCTGGCTCCCCAAGGCCCATGTGGAAGCCCCAATAGCTGGCTCCATGATTCTAGCAGCCATTCTCCTGAAGTTAGGGGGCTATGGACTTCTCCGTACAATAACAATCTACCTTATTCCCTCTGCCAATGTAATCTCCTACTTTCTGATGATAATATGTGTATGAGGTTCATTAATAACAAGAATAATATGCCTGCGACAAACAGACCTGAAGGCCTTAATAGCATACTCCTCTGTTGGTCACATGAGCCTAGTAGCCTCTGGAATATTTTCAATATCACTAACAGGAACAAAAGGAGCATTAATACTGATGATTGCCCATGGCCTCGTCTCTTCCGCTCTATTCTGTCTGGCCAAACTAAAATATGAACGAAAAAACACCCGCACATTATCTATAACCCGAGGCTTTTCATTAATCTCCCCCGCCTTGGCAACCTGATGATTAATAACTTGCGCCTCCAACCTGGGACTCCCCCCCACACCAAAACTAATTGGAGAGCTCCTAATCCTATCTTCAATAATAAAATGAAAAATTTCATCGGCTCCAATAATTACATTAGCCACCGTGTTTAGAGCCATATACTCCCTCCTCATATTTAAAAAAACAAAAAACTCAACATTCCCCAAATTTTTGTCGAATATAACACCCACAAATTCCCGAGAGCACACACTAATAGCCCTCCATCTAATTCCCCTCCTACTAATTATAGCAAAACCGAAAGTAATAATGATTAACTAACCCGATCAAAGTAGTTTAAAAAACATTAATTTGTGGTATTAAAATTATCAGTTAAATCCTGATCTATGGTCCGAATCTTACCGGCTTATTCTAGTCCTGCTAAGTCTTAGAATCTGTAGTTCGACTCTATGGAAGTTTCGATGCAAGTCGCCCCCAACATTCCAATCTCTATAAAAATAAGCATCATACTAATTCTATTTTTATCAATCTTTTTCTCCAAAAACCCTCTAAGAGCACCTGAAAAGCCAAAAACAACACACGACCGCAAATTTAAAATAGGAAAAAAAAAGTTCTTCACCACAACCTTACGAAATCTTGCACTACTATCCTTAATTCCCCTAACCACAAAAATAATATCTCAAAGACCCATCCTTTCGGTTAAACTGAACCCCTGAATTAGAAAAAATTCCCTCCTAATAAAACTAGAATTAAAATTAGACCTAAAATTCAACATATTCTTATCAACAGCCCTCCTTGTCTCCTGATCAATTCTTCAGTTTTCTCTCTACTACATGAAAAAAGCCCCACTACCTAAAAATTTCTTCCGACTCTTAATTATTTTTCTCCTTAACATGATAATCCTCACCTCCACTAAAAAAATCTTCCTAATGTTTATAGGGTGAGAAGGAGTGGGACTCCTTTCATTTATCTTAATAAGATGGTGATCAACCCGAAGCTCCGCAAAAAAATCAGCCATACAAGCAATAATTTATAACCGAATTGGAGATATTGGAATCTTAGCCTTCTTCGCTATAACCCTCCTAAAATTCAAAAGCTGATCTCTAACTACAATAAACAAAACAGAAAATTTAAAAATAAAAATCATGCTGTTTGGGCTCCTACTAGCCGCCGCCGGAAAGTCCGCACAGTTTGGGCTTCACCCATGGCTTCCCGCAGCCATGGAAGGTCCAACCCCTGTCTCAGCCCTCCTTCACAGGTCCACAATGGTTGTAGCAGGAATATTCTTATTGATACGACTAAGCCCTTTGTATAAAAACCACCCTAAATTTAAAAACTGGGCCCTTACCCTCGGTGCTATTACAGCCATATTTGCAGCCACTACAGCAATATCCCAACATGACATAAAGAAGATAGTCGCATACTCCACAACAAGTCAACTAGGACTAATGATGGTTGCAATAGGATTAAACCAACCAAAAATAGCCTTGTTCCACATTTGCACTCATGCATTTTTCAAGGCTATGTTATTCTTATCCTCCGGAAGTATAATACACAAACTCTCCGACGAACAAGACATACGAAAGATGGGAGGGCTCCACCTCATTCTTCCTAAAACATCAGCATGTATAATACTAGGAAGACTCGCATTGTCCGGAACCCCCTATCTCTCCGGGTTTTACTCTAAGGATTTAATATTAGAGACAGGACTGACCAAAATTTCCAAACTAGTGAAAATTTCCTTAGCCCTAATAGCCACAGCTCTCACTTCTGCCTATTCAGCGCGAATACTATACTTTTGCTTTATCCAAACCAAAACAACTAAAACACTCCCCCCCGCCAAAGAAAAAAAACAAAATCTGACAGGCCCCCTCAACCGACTAGCCGTTGGAACTATACTATCAGGATGGATCATATCAAAATTTATTTTGTTTAAAGAGCCCCTAGTTATCTCAACAATAAAAAAGAAACTAGCCTTAGTCGCCACAACAATAGGATTAGTCTCCTCCATTAGCCTTATCCCGACCCTTCAAAAGAAATCAACAATAAAAATAAAAACAATCAGATTTTCTTCCAAACAATGGTTTTACCAGAAAATCCTTCACAAAATAACACTTCTGACAACATTCACAACATCTCTACTTCTAAGCAACCGAAAATTAGACCAAGGATGAAATGAGACACTAACAGCTCAAGGAGCCGCCCACACAATGCAAAACATATCCCAAACATACCAAAACACCCAAACAGGGTACATAAAGCAATACTTGATATCCTCAGCCATAACAATGCTAACACTAACACTCCTAATCTTGGCTGGGAAAGTGTTTATATCCCGTTAACCAAAAACATTAGAAACTTTAAGGACCCATAACACCAGTTACACAGCTTACTTATAACGCCTTTAAAACTCTAAAATTTGAACCATAAGTTATAACTAGAGCCACAATTAAAGCTACAAGAAGCATACACCCAACCACCACCAAATATCCCCCCATAAAACTGAAAAGTCTCCCTCTCCCTATTAAGTCTGAACCTTCAAAAATTCCCCAGGACAACAACCTACCGTCTACCCCTCAACCAAAATTAAAAACCCCTCAAAAAACCATTAAACCCCTTAGTAATAAAATCTCCCCAATCCCCCTAACTACGGGGTAACGCTCCGCCGACAAAGCAGTGGAATAAAGAAAAACTACCATCATGCCCCCCAAATAAATTAATAATAAAACTAAAGCAATAAAAGACAACCCAAGAAACCCCAACAGGAAGCATCCCCCGGCAGCCACCAAAACTAAACCCAAAGCACCATAATAAGGAGAAAGACTATAAAAAACAAAAGTACTACCTAATAAAATAACCACCAAACCAAAATATAAAACCATTATATATAATGACCGGCCCAATACGAAAGAACCATCCCGTAGTTAAGATATTAAAAAACTCATTAATAGACCTCCCATCGCCCAGAAACCTCTCCATTTGATGAAAATTTGGATCCCTACTTGGATTGTGTTTGGTCGCCCAAATAATAACCGGACTCTTCTTAGCCATGCATTACACCCCCGACGTCACCCTAGCCTTCTCCTCGGTAAGTCACATATGCCGCGACGTTAACTATGGATGGTTCCTCCGGAAAATACACGCAAAAACAGCATCATTTTTTTTCCTCTGTCTTTACTGCCACATTGGACGAGGGATATACTATGGATCCTACACCAACATAGAAACATGAAAAATAGGTGTAATTCTTTTCCTCCTAACAATGCTAACAGCATTCGTAGGTTACGTACTACCCTGGGGCCAAATGTCCTTCTGAGGAGCAACAGTGATAACCAAACTAATATCAGCTGTCCCATACATTGGAAATTCAATAGTACAGTGACTCTGGGGTGGATTCTCCGTAGACAATGCCACATTAACCCGATTCTTCGCTTTCCACTTCCTACTCCCTTTCATCCTGGCAGCCCTTTCTCTGGTCCACCTCCTTTTTTTGCACCAAACAGGGTCTAAAAACCCAATAGGCATACAATCAAAATTCGATAAAACACCTTTCCACACCTACTTCACCACAAAGGATGCCACAGGATTCTTAATTCTACTTACAGCCATAAGAACAATAGTATTATTCTCCCCCAACCTTCTCAAAGACCCTGAAAAATTCAACCCTGCAAAACCACTTACAACCCCCGTTCATATCCAGCCCGAGTGATATTTCCTATTCGCCTACGCCATTCTCCGCTCCATACCAAAAAAGCTAGGGGGAGTTGTAGCCCTCCTAGCCTCAATATTAGTCCTTTTCCTCGTACCAATTCTCCACAAATCAAAAAACCAAGCTAGGACGTTTCGACCAGGGTCTCAAGTACTATTTTGGCTTTTAGCCTCTACCTTCCTAATCCTTACATGAATTGGAAGACAACCGGTAGAAGAGCCTTTCATAATAATAGGCCAAATCACCTCAGTCCTATATTTCTCCATATTTATAATCACCCTGCCATTCATGTCAGAAATAGAAAAAAAACTAATATTCTGCAAAGATAGCTTAAAGAATAAAGCCAAGCACTGAAAATGCTTTCATATAGGTTAAATCCCTCTTCTTAGCAAAAGATTTAGTTCTAGTCTTCCATTTTGTTTCCCTCAGAGACGATACATGCAAGGAAACATCATATCCACAACGGTGAGTAAATAAAAAAAATAACTAAAAAGAGAAACAGAAAGCATCAGAAACTTGGATACCCAATTTATTCAACCCACAACGCTTAGACCTCCCCACAACTGCAGTACCTAACATTACACAATATGTAATAGCATGATGTAGCTATGAGAAAAAAGGGCCAGTAAATTATGTGCCAGCAACCGCGGTTATACATAAAACCCAAACAAAAATATACAGCCAAAAGGTGGTAAAATAAACCATACCAACAAAGGCAAAAATAAACCCTGGCAGTAATAAGCTAACGGTTTTTAAAAACAAAAGTAAAAACGCCTTTAACAACATTGACCCACAAAAGCTTGGAAAAAAACCGGGATTAGATACCCCGCTATTCAAGCTGTAAAATAACACCAATAAATTACGCTAGAAAACTACGAGCAACAGCTTAAAACTCAAAGAACTTGGCGGTTTTTCACAACTACCTGGAGGAGCTTGCTATTTAAACCGATAACCCCCGAAAAACCTCACCAACCCTAGCAAAAACAGCCTGTATACCATCGTCGTCAGTCTACCTCGCAAGAGATAAGTACACCCAAAGAGTGTGTCAATCTCCAGCACGACCCCACCCCCGACGTCAGATCAAGGTGCAGCTCATGGGTTGGGAACAAGTGAGCTACAATAACAACAACAACAAATAAAAAAGATATGAAATCAGTACTGAAAAAACAGAAAAAAAAGGATTCAACAGTAATACTTAAAAGAAAGTAAGTATGAAACCATTAGCTCTGAAATGCGCACACATCGCCCGTCACTCTCCTCACTTAAGAAGAGAAAAGTCGTAACAAAGTAGGTGTATTGGAAAATGCACCTGGACCTAAATCTTTGTAGTTGAATAACAACAGAAGTTCTTCACACTTCAAGTTTGAGTAAAATAACCCTCAACAGAGATTTTCATTGCTTTGTAAGTTAAAAGATTAACAGCTAATCTTGTAAATTAGAAAAACGAGGTTAAATCCCCCGACAAAGATCCCAGCTTCTTTTTCCAACCCATAGCACCATAGCCCTCCCCCTCCGGGGGAGACCTCTCTCCTCTCCTCCTCCTGCCGAGGGCTCTAGGGGGTTATAGTACCTTTCACGGGATATAAACACTTTCCCACTCAGTATAAGCTGAGATACTCTTCTTTCCTTTTCCTTGGATGTGTATTTGGATTAGCTTTGCATGCAAAGGGGGTATTTCTACTGCCGGGTGTTCTAGCAACCTTCTGCTGGCCCAGTATTCTATCTAGATTTATCTAAATCTAACTTTCCATAGAGGGGAAATTTACCCCCCAAAAAAAGTTATTATGGGAAAAATTCGAAAATTTTTGAGTTTTTTAATATTTTTAACAAAAATTTGTAACTTTAAAAATTTTTCCGCATTTTTACTCAATAAGCATTAAACAGTATTAAGCATAATATTTTTAATCTGTAACCAAAAATTTTTACAAAACACGTACCTAAAAGCATTGGTGTTGCCTTCCCGGTCCTTTCGTACTAAAAAAGACAAAAATTTCGCCGTGGATAAAAACTGACCTGGCTCACGCCGGTCTGAACTCAGATCACGTAGGATTTTAATGGTCGAACAGACCAACCCTCAGGAACTGCTACATCCCCAGGATATCCCGATCCAACATCGAGGTCGCAAACTCCCTTATCAATATGAACTCTCCAAAAGAATAACGCTGTTATCCCTGCGGTAACTTATTCCTTTAATCACTTAAACAGTGGATCCTACTTAAATCAATATTTAACATACTAATACAACAAAGCAGTAACTTTTTCCTCATAAAGAGCGGAGGATTCCTGTTCTCCGCGGTTGCCCCAACCAAACAATAAAACAATTTCCCAATAGCCTGCTTCAAAAGTAACTTACAAGATTCCTGCCACCAGTAAAAAATAATTAGCCCTTAAAGCCTTATAAAAAGAAACTGCCTTCAGTAAAGCTCGACAGGGTCTTCTCGTCCTACGGCCCCATTGTCGCTTCTTCACAACAATATTAAATTCAAGAAATTAAAGAAAAGACAGCATAGCTTCTGTCTTGCCATTCATTCAAGCCCCCAATTAAAGAGCAAATGATTACGCTACCTTCGCACAGTCAAAAATACCGCGGCCGTTTAACACAATTGTCACCGGGCAGGCAGTACCCCTTATACATTAAAACTTTTCAAGGGGCGATGTTTTTGGTAAACAGGCAAAGCCAATATTTGCCGAGTTCCTCTTCTCTAATTTAGATATTTTTTATTACTCTCTGCGTCGAAAGACGTTAAAATAAAAGCTATTTCCTGAAAACTCCCTTCTATTCATCCAACGTTAGAGACGCTTAAAACACAAACAGTATAATGCTCAGTAAGTTTTACCAACCTACTTTTGTATATTTCTTCTATTCCCTACTAATTCAAGCATCATAACCTCTAGAAAGCCTAGAGATTCCCAGTACCATATTTACAACCTCTGAAACTCTATAAAAATTCATCCACTCTTGACAACCATAGCAAAAGCTTTAACGCCATTTTATAAGAAAAGTGCTATTAACCCTACTCCCGCGTCTAAACAAAAATGTTAATTTCCGCCCATTAATTAGTAAAAAAGGATTTTTCCAACTATACAGAAAAGCTTATCCCCTTCCGTATAAGAAAATGCCACTACCAAACAACTCAGGTTCTCAAAAAAGAGTTAAACCAGAATAAGTAGTAACCATAAACCTTGACTTACATCAATTTCCCAGGAAACTAGCTATCTCAAGGTGCGATTAGCATTTCACAACTAACATCTCCTCCAACCTTACTTCTGCAACAGTAAAAGTTTTACTACACAAGCAGAAAACGTTAGATCACCTTGCTTCGAGAACGAATAATATTATTTCCATACCTATTCTTACCCAACCATCATTCAAAAGGTACGACCATTAAAGTCTTCTTACTCAACCTTAAATATTTAACTATTATTTCAACTTTCCATCTCAGTACTACCTATATAGCTTTACCACAAAAGTTTCTAAAAAATACTCCAAAAAACCTTATTTACAACACTTTGCCAAATAAACATAAATACAACGATTTACACCCTCACCTGCAAACAAATTAACCACAAGCTATCTCTTCAAGACTTTATATATCATATTTTATTTCAAAAAAGAAACCAAAGCAGAAAACCCCAACATACCAAAAACTCTAACAACCACAAAACCCCCTAAGAGCGCTCCATAAAAAGAAAAAGAAGAGTGGGCACCCAAAACGCTGCGCCACGAAAAAAAAACAAAAGCATGCTGGGGAAAGAAAGATAAACTCCCCCTTACCGCCATGCGTAAATAAAAGAACAAACTCAACAAACTACCAAAGACCAATAAGCCCCCCGCTAAAAAACCTCCTCTAGATATTATACAATCCAAAGCCAAAAACTTTATAGAAAATCCAAACAAGGGTGGCAAACCGCCCAAAGAAAGAACAATCAGAAAAAAGCATAGCCCCCCCACGTATTTTAAAAAAAACATACGACCTAAAAACCCCAAAAAACTCAGTTTTAGTTCCCAGCTAAGCAGAAATACCCCAGAGTTAATAAAAACATAAATAAAAAACATCAACAAACCCAACTTTCAGGAATAACAAACCACCCTACAGATCCAGCCTAAATGACTAATAGAAGAAAAAGCAAGAACCTTACGAACCTGAGTCTGATTTAAACCCCCTCAACCACCAACCAAAGAAGAAAAAGCCCCAATCAAACAAAAAAGAACAACATTTAACCTTTCAACTACATATATTAAAACCATAAAGGGGGCAATCTTCTGCCAAGTAGACAAAACAAGCCCTTGTACAAAACCAACACCCTGTAACACATCTGGAAGCCAAAAATGACAAGGAAACAAGCCAAGCTTTAAAGCAACTGCCAACCCTAGCACCCTAGAAGAAAACCAACCCAAAGGTTGCCCTAGCAACCAAGAATTAAAAAACAAAGATTGGATTAACCCCACTTTTAATATAACAGCAGCCCTAATAGACTGCACTACAAAATACTTAACAGTAGACTCCACCCTACGAGGAGTAAACTGATAACACAATATAGGTATGATACCCAAAGTGTTTATTTCAAGCCCGACCCAAACAGAAAATCAATGATCTCTAAAGACAACAACAAGAGTCCCAAACAAAACTCTACCTAAAAGCAAAAAAACAGTTCTACGATGCACAAAACTTGGGGGGACTCTAACCCCCTACAACCTAATTATCAGCTAGGATTCCTTTCATCAGGAACAAGTTCTATTACCAACAATTAAAGCAGGAACCCACCAGAAGATGCACCAAAAAAAACCATCAAGACCATCAAAAATAAAAAAAACCCAAAAACAAACGGAAGATAACTCTTCCAGGTTAAATACATTAGCTGATCGTAACGAAAGCGAGGGTAAGAAGCACGAACCCACAAAAATAAAACAACCAAAAAGCCACACTTCAACCTAACAGATAAAACATCCAGCGGGAAAATACCAACAAAGGGGGAGCCCCCGCCAAAAAACAACAAAGAAGTTAACAAATTCATAAATATAATTCTTGCATACTCAGATATAAAAAAAATAGCAAAAGGACCTCCTGCGTACTCAACTTTATAGCCAGAAACTATCTCAGACTCTCCCTCAGTCAAGTCAAAAGGAGCCCGATTGGTCTCCGCCAAAGTAGACACAAACCACACCAAAAAAACCGGAAAGCACCCCAAAAATAACCAAAAACTCTCCTGAGATGATTGAATAACAGCAAACCTATAACCCCCACAAAACAAAACCAAAATTAAAAAAATCATTCCTAAGCTTATCTCATAAGAAACAGTTTGGGCCACAGAACGAACAGCCCCTAAAAAAGAATATTTAGAATTAGAAGATCACCCAGAGCCTAAAAAAGAGTATACACAAAGTCTGGAGAGACCCATAACCAACAAAACAGAATAGTCGACCTCCAAAACAGAGTACCCTAACGGCAAAAAACACCAAAGGAAGAGGGCCACCCTCAAAAACAAAACAGGAGAAAAAAAAAATAAATAAGGAGAAGCTCTTGAAGGCTTTAACGTTTCCTTTATTAGTAGCTTAAAACCATCAGCAATTGGCTGCATTAAACCAAAGGGTCCAACAATATTGGGACCCTTACGCAACTGCATGTAGCCTAGAACCTTTCGTTCAACTAAAGTTAAAAAGGCAACAGAAACCAAAACAGGAACTATAAAACCCACAGATTTCAACACACCGGCAAAAATTATCACAACTAAAGGGAAGAATCGAACTCCCGATAAAGAAAGCTTAGATTTCTAGCATTACCCCTTTGCTACTATAGCCATGTTATATATAATTAAATTATCTTACTCTTGATCCCACAAGAACCACTCAATTGGAAGTCAAATATACTACTTATACTAGTAAGATTAATAAGAAAAGGAATCGAACCTTCATTAACAAATTTACAATTTGCCACATTCTATCTGCCATCCTATTAGAAAACTAGTTAAACAATAACATCGGCCTGTCAGACCGAAATCGCTGGATAACACCTGGCGTTCTCTAAACAAAGAGAGGTATCTATCCCCTATTCTTGAAGTATGAACCCAAAAGCTTTATTAGCTTACCTTGTTACTTACTAGACAGAGCTTGAACAAGCAACTCTCTTACACAGAGAAGATATTTGATAAAACCCGAATTGTCTCGAAGTTCTGGCGGAACCTTACTTTCCGCATCCTAAAATTTGCAATCAAAGATGTTAGCTTACACTACAGAACCCAGAGACTAAGAAACTTACATTCTTATTCAAAACTTTGAAGGTTTTAAGTTTTACTTAACTTAAGCCTCTGTGAATTTAGTTTAAAAAAAACCTTTAACTTGCAATTAAAAAACCTAGTACAAACCGCTAGACTTCACAGTTGAAAGAAAGAATTGAACTTTCCATAATAGTTCCTAAAACTACTGCATTTACCGCTTTGCTATCCCAACCACTGAGTTGGCAAGTATCGATCCTGCTGTCTCCTGGTTAACGGCCAATCGCCTTTCCATTAGGCTACAACCCAACGCGTCCTAGACGGTAGTATAAAGGAAAAACAAAGAACTTTGAATTCTAAGATGTAAGTTCAATTCTTACCCTTCTAAACTCAGAAAGAAGAGCCAATTTCCTCCCACCTGCAGCTCCCAAAGCCACCGTTCTCATAAACTACTTTCTGAAAATAACTTATATATAACAAAATTATAAACC